AAAAGATTATATGTCATTAATTTTTTTTTTACATTTTTATTACATATAATTAATAAACTATAACTTTCCGGACAAAAAAACGAATTCATACTATAACTAATGGATTTTTTATATCCTTATAGTAAAAGTTCTATAGCTATAGTATCCAACGTACTATAGAAATAAAATTGGTTAAAGTTAAAAATTTTTCTGGATCTCCCGAACTAGCTTTAAATATATAAATATATTACTTAATAAATAACTATTCACTTTGCGTGATATCATTTAACCAGTTGTAACTTCTTGATTTGTTGATTTGAACGATTTGGTAAAGAATCAGACTACTTAAGAAGATTAAATTTTGGTCTTGCATCTCTAATCTATATATATATATATTTACTTTTTTTTGCGAAAGAGAGAAGATCCGGTGAATCGGAAAGAATTAATTAAAAATGAAAAAGGTTTTTTTTATGGAACATACATATCCATATGCATGGATCATACCTTTCGTTCCACTTCCAGTTCCTGTCTTAATCGGAGTCGGGCTTCTCCTTTTTCCGACGGCAACAAAAAATCTTCGTCGCATGTGGGCTTTTCCTAGTGTTTTATTATTAAGTATAGTTATGATTTGTTCTGCAGATCTGGCTATTCAGCAAATAAATAGCAATTTCATATATCAATATGTAGGGTCTTGGACTATTAATAATGATTTTTCTTTAGAGTTCGGCCACTTGATCGACCCACTTACTTCTATTATGTTAATATTAATTACTACTGTTGGAATTCTGGTTTTTATTTATAGTGATAATTATATGTCTCATGATCAAGGATATTTAAGATTTTTTGCTTATATGAGTTTTTTCAATACTTCCATGCTGGGATTAGTTACGAGTTCAAATTTGATACAAATTTATATTTTTTGGGAATTAGTTGGAATGTGCTCATATCTATTAATAGGTTTTTGGTTCACACGACCTATTGCTGCAAATGCTTGTCAAAAAGCTTTTGTAACTAATCGTATAGGAGATTTTGGTTTATTTTTAGGAATCTTAGGTCTTTATTGGATAACAGGTAGTTTTGAATTTCAGGATTTGTTTGAAATATTCAATAACTTAAGTTATAATAATGATAATGCGTTTACTTTTTTAGTTTCTAATTTATGCGTTTTTCTAGTATTTTCCGGTGCAATTGCTAAATCGGCACAATTCCCCCTTCATGTATGGTTACCTGATGCCATGGAAGGGCCTACCCCTATTTCGGCTCTGATTCATGCTGCTACGATGGTAGCAGCGGGCATTTTTCTTGTCGCTCGTCTTCTTCCCCTTTTCATAGGAATACCCTACATAATGACTTTAATATCTTTAATAAGTATAATAACAGTACTATTAGGAGCTACTTTGGCTCTTGCTCAAACAGATATTAAGAGAAGTTTAGCCTATTCTACAATGTCTCAATTGGGTTATATGATGTTAGCTTTAGGTATGGGGTCATATCGAGCTGCTTTATTTCATTTGATTACCCATGCTTACTCTAAAGCATTATTGTTTTTAGGATCTGGATCAATTATTCATTCAATGGAAGCTATTGTTGGATATTCGCCAGATAAAAGTCAGAATATGGTTCTTATGGGCGGTTTAACAAAACATGTCCCAATTACAAAAACAGCTTTTTTATTAGGTACACTTTCTCTTTGTGGTATTCCACCACTTGCTTGTTTTTGGTCCAAAGATGAAATTCTTAATGATACTTGGTTGTATTCACCACTTTTCGGAATAATAGCTTGTTCCACAGCCGGGTTAACTGCATTTTATATGTTTCGAATTTATTTACTTACTTTTGAAGGGCATTTAAATACTCATTTTCAAAATTACAGTGGAAAACAAATGGGAATGAGTCCGTTTTATTCAGTATCTCTATGGGGAAAAGAAGGCTTAAAAAAAAAAAATATATATATAAGTTTATTAATAATGAATAATAATGAGAAGGCTTCTTTTTTTTCTAAGACGGCATCCCAAAACCAAATTGATAATATGGTAAAAACCATGAACCAACCTTTTATTATTCATTTAAAAACTTGTAAAAAAAAAAGTTTTTTCTATCCCCATGAATCAGATAATACTATGTTATTTTCTTTGCTTGTATTGGTTCTATTTACCTTGTTCGTGGGATCCCTGGCACTTCCCTTGAATCAAGAAGGAATGGGTTTGGATATATTATCAAAATGGTTAACTCCGTCTATAAATCTTTTACATAAAAATTTGACTGATTCGGTGGATTGGTATGAATTTTTGGCAAATGCTATTTTTTCAGTCAGTATAGCATGTTTTGGAATACTTATAGCGTCCCTTTTATATAAGCCCCTTTATTCATCTTTACAAAATTTTAATTTTAAAAATGCATTTTTAAAAAAGGGTCAGACGCGCATTTGGGGAGACAAACTAATAAATATAATATATAGTTGGTCATATAATCGTGGTTACATAGATGCTTTTTATGCAACATCCTTTACTAAGGGTCTAAG